TCTCCCTGACCAAACCCACCCACATTAGGATTACTTGTTAATGGTTGATCAATCTTAATGGATTCACCTTCAGAAACAAGAAGTTCTGGTCCTGGAGGTACAATATCTACGACTTGGTGTCCGTCAGATGCATCCACTATGTTTATTTCATACCCCCCCTTTTCTTTACGCACTATTTTGCTTACTATACCTGCTGTTGTAGCATTATATACTGTATTGTTACTCTTACTCCCATCGGGATAAATCTGCCCCCTTCCCCTGTTCCCACCAACGTATATAGGATATTTTAAGAAGTAAACATCTTTCTTAGTAGCAGGGTCCGGTGAAAGAATAGGAAAGGTGATTTCCCTATATTTCTGACCAGGAACAGGTCCTATCACAAGAATATTTTTTTGAGTCGGGCGATAAATCTGAAAAGACAGATTACCCATCCTTTCTTTCATTTGGGGAGAAATACGATCAGGAGGCGCTAGTTCGAATCCATCCGGTAAAATAAGAACCGCCCCTACATTCAAGGACCCCTTTTTCCCATTAGAAAGAACTTGTTTCAGTTGCATATCATACGGGATTCTAACAACTGCTTCAAATACAGTATCAGGAAGTACTGCTTGTGGAACCTCAATATCCACGGGCTTATTAGCTAAATGGCAATTGGCGCATACAATACGCCCGGTTGCTTCTCGTGGATTTTCATAACTCTGTTGCGCAAAAATGGGATATGCATGTGAAATCGATGCCCAAGTTATTATATATATCAATAGCATGATCGATAGAGACATGGATCGAGTCATCTGCTCCTTTACCCAAGAAAAGATATTTCTATTTTGCATGGTCCAATCATTGATCCCAAAAATGTATACATTTATACAATAAATTAGGTAGGCTGCTAGTATAGTTTCCTATCCATGATTAGACTATTTTATTATTTTACTGGAATACAGGAATACTCCCCTGGATGAATAAAAAGAGAAAGAGTGCTTAAGATTTTGACTGATTTGTTTATGGACGAAGTAAGAAAGATTATCATTGGATTCATATTAGTGAATCATTCTTTAGTCTTTCATTGAATGATAAATCACTACAAGCGAGGGAGATACACGATTTAAATAATGGAAAATCCAATATTTAAAAAAGGTATCTAGAATGACTGGAAAAATAGAAACAAGAACAGATAGAATTTGATCATTATGAGAAAATCCAAAATCCTTGTAGACAAAAGAAATTAGTAGTTTCCAACCACGAGGCGAATGGAATCCAATACAAAAATCAGTTAACAAAAGAATAGAAAAGGCTTTTATTGTGTCGCTTAAATTATAGAGAAATTCTCGAACCCAAGAATTAAGAATGGCAAGTTCTTCATTACACAGAATAGAATAACCACTTAAAATAGCAAAACTTATTATATTTGTCGAGAAATGCAAAATGGTATGGATATGACCCTCATTGTGCATCTTAACCAATTGTATTGTTTCTTCGTGGATTCCTATACGAAGCTTTTGTATATGCGTCTCCGGGTACTCCTTTATCATTTCGTCCAAAAAAAAGAGTTCTTCTAATTCTATGAATTTATCTAAAATCTTCTTTTCTTGAATATCATTCAAAAAAGTTTCGGATTTACTAGTAGTCCACCAATTACTAACCCAAGACTTTATACTTTTGTTAAATGAGAAAGAGATCCACCAGGGTAAAAAGACTATAGATGCAAGATATGGAAAGGGGGCAAATGTTTTCTTTTTTGTCATTTTGAATCAGTCAATTTTTAATGAAATGAAGCGACTTCCTGGCTGGACTCTACTCAATCTTGTATTTTTATGAAAGAGGAGCTCTCTAGCAAAAAAAAAACAAAGAGGATTGGATTCCTGGGCCTCTTGCCCAATGCAGAGAAAAATGCTTCAGTTCATTTCAAAATACTTCAATAGGTACGCGCAAGAAATAGGCCAATTCAGCAGCTTTTTGTTCAATTTCTCGTGGAGTCAAATTCTCATCAGTACGAGTCAGCGGAAGGGCTCCCTGACCTCTGATTTCCATATAAAGTACACGACGAGGATAAAGACCCTCTATAACTTCGATTCGAATCGATTGGATATCTCTCATAAGGAATCGAAAGAAAATGCGACGATTTCTTCCAGGAAATCCCCAACGAAAAATACAAACTTTTCCCTTTTTTCTATCGAATTGCTCATAACCACTACCTACATTCCACCAAATAGCGCACCACAAATAGGAGCTAACGAAGAGACCCGCGATCCCATAGAAGGACATCACGACCCCTTGTGGAAAAAAAAGGATTTGCTGAGACGGAAATAAGGATATCAGATTGCGACCAAGATAACTAGAAGTTCCAACCAATAGGAATCCGAATGAACCTAAAAAAAGGATACAGGCCCAAAGGAAATTACTGGTTTTCCGAGACCCCGTTATAAGTTCTATCCATATACGTTCTGATCGCCAGTTCATACAAGATCCAGGTGCATTTTATTGGAATTGAGAGAATAACCCAAGCGAAAAAGTAACTTTCACCAACTAGCACTATTAGAATTGGAATCATTAGGAATAATTCTAATTATATAGAACTATTTTTCTTTTATACAATATAATAGGGTCTTTCAAACAAAGTCATTTTCATATTTTACTCCCGTTGGAGCTAGATAATCTTGTTTTTTTGAACATGAATAGATAAAGAAGCCATTGCAATTGCAGGAAATACTAGGCCCACGATAGGTACAAAAAAAGCAGGGAAGCTGAAAGTTTCCATAGACTAGATACCTCGATTGAATATTTTAACCTCTTATCTTATAAAGTAAAGAGATCTTAAGTATATTAAGTATAGATAATGTACATAGACTATGTACATTATCTATACTTAATATACTTAAGATTCGTCCTTTTTTTTCTTCTTTTTCTTTTTTTTATTTACATGATTTTTTATATCATGTAAATAAAAAAAAGAAAAAGAAGAAGGGTTTTTTCCCAAGGCTTTTATAGCCTTCGTAATAAAAATCGGACTAAAAATGCCGGAACAAGAAAGCCAACAAGGCTAATGAATGAGTACAAAACTGCACGTTTTGTATCCTTATCTATGTTATGAATGATGATATACAGCCTTTTCAGAATAAAAAGGCTTTTTCTTACAAATACCTTGACTTTCTGAAAGATTCAGTCGAGATTTTTTTTTTTTTCAGTGAGGTTTTCATTTTTGATTTTTTTATAAGATTAAGTATTTAACTTAACATCTCAAATCTCTATCTTGTATGTACTGCCGTTAATTCTGATTCCTGTTTATCTACTTTACTTATACTTATGGATTTGAATGGGCCTGTATGCATAAGAAAGACCCGCCTTCTTGGAATTGTAAATAAGGTGGATCTTTCTTATGCATGTTCAATTACTCGGATATAATAAGATGACCGCGGTTAATTGAATAGAATAGATCTCTGTTTCGGTTATTCTAGTTATATCATATATACGAATTGTTGTTTTATTGTTAAGAACAACAACTTGTTGTTTCCATAATTAGAAATTAGACCTTTTTTCTCGGTTATTGTTCTCTGTCTTGTGGTGTGAGATCCCCTTTAAATTGGATGAAGTTCTTCTATTATATATATGCGGCTATAACAAATCCCCCTTTTTTTGACTTTCATTTTGATTCACCGGAAAGAAACCATGAAGTTGAAACAACTCACTCAGAACGCCTTTTAAAGGATTACGTGGTACGATTGGGTCGAATAAGCCTTTCTCGAATAAATACTCAGTCTCTTGTGAACCTTCAGGTATTTCGGTTTTCAATGTTTCTTCAATTACTCTTTTACCCGCAAATGCAATGTAGGCATTAGGTTCGGCAATAATGATATCCCCTAACATACCAAAGCTGGCGGTCACTCCACCGGTTGTAGGAGATGTAAGGATCGATACATATAATACGTTTTTATTTGATTGATAGTTATATGAAGCGGAAGATATTTTTGCCATTTGCATCAAACTCAAACTCCCTTCTTGCATACGGGCTCCCCCGGAAGCACACACTATAATAACAGGTAGAGATTTATCAGTAGCATATTCGATCAAACGGGTTATTTTCTCGCCTACTACGGATCCCATACTCCCCCCCATGAACTGAAACTCCATAACCCCAATTGCTAGGGGAATGCCATTTAATTGACCTATGCCTGTTTGAACAGCCTCATTTAACCCTGTCTCTTTTTGATAAGAATCAATACGATCGATATAAGACCCCTCCTCCTTCGAATCAGTGGGGCCCGCAAAACAAGCCATTCCGTCACCCATTGGAGCCCGCGCCGAATCAAATTCAGGGGCCACAGAAATAATGTCCTCATCGCCATCTTTTTTATCTTCATAGGCATCCTCCTCCTCCGAATCAAATTCAAGGGCCACAGAAAACATGTCCTCATCCATTGGAGCCCAAGTGCCGGGATCAATCAAAAGTGCAATTCTATCTGAACTACTCATTTTCAAATGAGACCCACAGTGTTCACAAATATTCCATTTTTCCTTCAAAAACCTCTTATAATTTAATTCATAACAATTTTCGCATAGAACCCACAAATCCTTGTAATTTATACTTATACTGGGATTTTGTTGCATATGGGAATCGCTTTCTCCATGGGAATCCATTTCATAACAAATGTAAGTAACAATGTATCTAATAGCCTTTTGGTCTACATTCAAAATAGAACTATAAATGTCACTATTCATAAGGATTTCAATATCAAGATAATTGTCAATGCAATTTAGAATGTAACTATTCAAACTATATCTAGAAAGTGCTTTTTCTAGTTTACCTCGAAACAGGGGAAGGGGCTCATTGTCAATCTCAAAAATATTATTTTCAATATCAAAATATATGGAATAATTGTGACCATCACTGTCTTGAACTAAAAAAGAAGTATCATCAGAGAGGAAACTCGGAATGCCTATGACATGGAATAAATGATCAATATTATCGCAAGAGGGGCTCTCACTATCCTCCCAACTATGAGTGT